GCAGGAGGTCAAATTCAAGTTACAATTCAACCGTGTTTTGTTAAGTTTTTTTTTTTTTTTTTATGATTCGAAATAAAATAAATGGAATCACGCTCTGTAGGATTTGAACCTACGACATCGGGTTTTGGAGACCCGCGTTCTACCGAACTGAACTAAGAGCGCTTTCTTATGACAAGAACTACGATTGTAAAGAAAAGTATTTTTTTTTTACCCAGTCTTGCATACCAATGCATGTAAAAAATGAAAGATAATGAATGCCTTATTTGATTTCATTTTTATTTAATTGACCTCACTCAATTAATCCTTCGTTACTGCCCCCTAGGAGAAGTAATAGGTAGGGATGACAGGATTTGAACCCGTGACATTTTGTACCCAAAACAAACGCGCTACCAAGCTGCGCTACATCCCTTTTAAAATTGTTGTACAATTTCATTGTACAAAATCCATGTCTTGTTTTCCACATCGTTATTTTTTTCTGTATCCATATAAGATTTTCTTGTCATTTCTTCTTTTTGGTTTCATATAATAAATAATAAAAAATTATATACATCTGAAACCTAACATATAAAAAAAGAATGAATATTTATTAGAATGCTTAAGAAAAAAGAAAGGGGGTGCCCCTTTCTTTTTTAGGGACAGGGATAGGAAAACCTCATCTACTGCTCATTGTAGATATTTATTTTTGTTAGGAATTCCGTACAAAAAAGACAAATGATCTTGAACTACAGCATCTGACCATATATGTATTACAATAAAGAAGGAGGATTTTCAATGCGGGATATAAAAACATATCTCTCCACAGCACCCGTGCTAACTACTCTATGGTTTGGGTCTTTAGCAGGTCTATTGATAGAAATTAATCGTTTATTCCCCGATGCTTTGTCATTCCCCTTTTTTTAATTATAGTTTAAGATCCTATTTTATTTTGATTTTATTTTGGAGAACAGAAATGGAAAAGAGGTTCCTGTATAGGGTAAAAAATTCCACTAAATCGTAGCATAGAAAAAGGATACTTAAATGAAATACTGGAAAGAATAATTGATAATTAGAAAAATTGTATTACTCACATAAAATTATTATATTCTATTAATTTCTATTAGTATTAATTGAAATTAACTAGTTAGTAACTTTTATTTCTATTTATATATATTTTCTTTTTTGTTCTTTTCGTCTTCTTAGATTTAGATTCGGGTCGAAAATATAAGAATTAAGTCGATCAAAAATTGAAAGGGGGTTCATGGCTAAGGGTAAAGATGTCCGAGTTAGAGTTATTTTGGAGTGTACCAGTTGTGCCCAAAATGGTGGCAATAAGAAATTGCCGGGCATTTCGAGATATATTACTCAAAAGAATCGACACAATACACCCAGTCGATTAGACTTGAGAAAGTTTTGTCGTTATTGTCGCAAGCATACGATTCATGGGGAAATAAAGAAATAGATCGAATGGAACATATGTATTGTATTATTTTTCAAAGGAGCAGGAAAAAGAAAAACTTAACATATAAATATATAATATACAAATAAAATAAAAAAAGAAAACTCATTTCGGTCAGATCTTAAATGAATAAAGAAATAGAAATTTAGAGATAAGGAATAAACCATGGATAAATCCAAGCAACCTTTTCGCAAATCCAAGCGATCTTTTCGTAGGCGTTTTCCCCCAATTGAATCGGGGGATCAAATTGATTATAGAAACATGAGTTTAATTAGTCGATTTATTAGTGAACAAGGAAAAATATTATCTAGACGGGTGAATAGATTGACCTTGAAACAACAACGATTAATTACTATTGCTATAAAACAAGCTCGTATTTTATCTTTGTTACCTTTTCTTAATAATGAAAAACAGTTTGAGAGAGCTGAGTCGATCCCTAGAACGGCTGGTCCCAGAACCCGAAATAAATAGATATACTCTTCCTACACGCTCAGATTGATGTTTTGCTCGAAAAACCTCGAATCCAGATTTGATTGTTGTGTTATAAGAAACAACAAATAGGGAAAGAAGAAATCCTTTTTTTTTTTTAGATGTTCGTTCATTCCCACTACTTATCTTAATTTCTTTTTAATTTCTTAAATTCATTTTTATTCTATCTTCCCGGAGTCCATTCTCCGGGGAATTATATTCTGTTTTCGCTATTTATATATATGATATATGACTTTTTAATCTCTTTTTTTTTAATCTCTTTTATTTGCTAATCTTATTGGAAATCATGTAAAGACAATTCTTATTTGATATAGCTATTTGTGCAAGTATTTTACGATTAAGAAGCAATTGCTTCTTGTACAGATTGTGTATGAATTTACTATAACTATAGAATACCATATTATCACGAGCTGCTGCATTTATTCGAGTGATCCACAAACGACGAAAGTCCCTCTTTTGTCTGCCCCTATCCCGATGAGAGGAAACCAAAGCTCTCATTTTCTGTTGAGTAGCAGTTCGGGTAAGTCTTGAATGGGCCCCTATAAAGGTTGATGCAAATAAACGAATTTTTGTTCGACGTCTCCGAGCTATATATCCTCGTCTAACTCTAGTCATTGAATCAAATTAAACTTTAATGAATAACTAATTGATTTCTTTTCTTTCAGTCATCCTCTTATCCCCCTTTAGTTAATTAATACCAAAACAGATTATTCCGATATATAAAATATAAATTCCAATGGCTTTTGCTACTATGACCTTCCCAACCACGATTTTTTATTCTTTCCGGGTATTTTACCCGGAAAGAATAAATTCTAGCGATAAAAAAATAAAAATAAAAAATAGTGGGTTCCATCGTTTCTATGGTTACTTCGTAAACGGTGAGGTCCTCTCTATACACCGGAGCCTTTTCTTTCATTTAACCAAATGTTATTGTGAACTTGTATAGTTCACACTCCTTAGTTTAGCTCTACCAATCAGTAATAGTTCTTTTCACAAAAGGGTTATCCATACAGTGACGGCATTTAATTATGAAAGTTGGCTAGGTAGCTGACCTTGTTAGTCCGTTCTTTCAAGAATAGGAACATAACCTTTTTGCTTCTTATAGTACTCTTTCCTCCGCTTAATAGATAACTATTTGCTACCAATGGGGAATTACTTCTCATCTCAAACTGAGGTGATTGGATTTGCACCAATGGAAACCATAAATTTCATACACAAAAATATAGGTAGATGATGAATCTTTAGCTTTATAGATTAGTAAATAACGTTTTTCCATCCTATCTATCTTTATTCCTTGGTACTGGTGATTGGTACTTGAAAAATGGCTGCATTTATTTTATTTTGTTTGAACTCATGATCTAAACGAGTCGCACATACACCCGAGTACATGTTCCCCGTCGTTGAGGGCACCCCCTAAGTGCGGGGGATTTCGTGATATTTCGTATTGGCTGTCTTGTGTTTCTAATAAGTTGTTTAATTGTCGGCATATCATATATATATATAATAAAATAGGTTGGTTTAGATCGATCTTAACCTGATTTATTGATGATTATGAATTATTTACATTCAATATAAAATCACGGAAAAATAGAATTATGGAGGGAATCATATATTTAGGCGAAATCCCCAGTAGTTTCATTTTCGACCGCTACAAGATCAACAATGCCATGAGCTTGGGCTTCTGTTGCTGACATAAAAACATCTCTCTCCATGTCTTCGGATATAACCCATAAAGGGTTACCTGTTCTTTGTACATAAACCTTTGTGAGGGTTTCGCGAAGTCTGAGTAGTTCTTCCGCTTCCAAGATAAATTCCCCTGCTTGTGCCTCATAAAAAGAACTAGCAGGTTGGTGAATCATAACCCTGATAATATTGATCTAACATCATGCATAAATGGTTCTTCTATCTTGAAGAATTGGATTAAAGTAAGGACTAAAAAAAAAACAAGAAAAAAAAAAATAGAATTGAACGACGGACCGTACAGGCACCTTTTGTGCATTGCATACGGCTCTGCAATGGAATTTCCTTTTCCCCCTTCTATTTTATCGAAGAAAAAAAAAGAATCCATCCGATCTAGATTGTTGAATGATCCATTTACCACCCTTCCTTTCATTCATATTGTAATGTAAAAAAAAATACTATGATGGTTCTGTTGCTTTCTATATTTATCTCGTCTGTGATTTAGCAATCCCAAAGTTTCTTTTTGATACGATCAAATAAGAAAAAATTTTCTTTTTTTTCGTACTCTTTTCTTCGTAAGAGAAATATCAGAAAAAGGCTTCTGGTGTGGAAGAAAATGGTTTGTGACGCTGAAATGTACTCCCGACATAGAAGATCAAGTCGGAAATAACCTTTTTTCATACTACTATCTCGATAGAAAATATCGTGTTAGGAAAAACAATAATAGTTTGTTCATATCGAATTCGAAGTGCCATGCTATTATTACCTATTATTCATATTCAATATGGCGAAGGCATAGTCTTCTTCTTCTTTTTTTCAAATAAAAACTCATTGGCGCCAAGCATGGGGGAATGCTAGACGTTTGGTAATTTCCCCTCCGACCAGAATGAAGGATCCCATTGAAGCGGCTAATCCCATGCATATTGTATGTACATCGGGCGAAACAAATTGCATAGTATCATAAATAGCGATTCCTGGTATTACCCATCCGCCAGGGGAATTTATAAACAAATAAAGATCCTTAGTATCATCTTCTATACTGAGATATACCATGAGACCAACAAGTTGATTTGAGATCTCGCTATCAACTTCTTGGCCTAAAAAAAGTAATCTTTCTCGATAAAGTCGGTTGATTAGGACAAAATTATATCCCTTTTGAACCGTACGTGCATCTTTGGATGCATACGGTTCAAAAAAATTGTGAAAATAAAGAATCAATGTGTCGATTCCAATCCTATCTCTCTTTTTTAAAGAGATTCCTGCTTTTCTAATGAAGGGGTTTTTTCTTCCATTAAAAAAAAGAAAGAGTTTTTACCCCTTCCCTAAAAAAAAAAGAATTTACTGAACTTATGTAATTAACCTCTCATTGATGTATTGTTTCGTCGAGATTTAAATCACGATGTCATTTTCTTGTTCCTGAATGGGCCCTTTGAATTCTTTTAGGTTCATGTTCTACTCCGGGGAAAGATCTATCCGAATTCTAGTTATACATATAAGACAAATGATCTCAGTACCACTTCTTTTTGCTACGACTTTTTTTTTCAATTCGTTTCATGTCTCCCAAAAACTATTCGATGTATTTATTATAATGGTTGACATGGCAGTTTAAGAGTGCTTCTCTAATTAAATAAATAAAATATAAGAATCTTCTATGCATAGCTACAAGCGGTAATTCTATATATATTACTATTACCCATTTGGTATTTTATGAGCAGAGCCTGGATACTCAATTTTTTTAGTCCAAGTTAACCATAAATTCTTCTAATTAAGAATATTGCTCCTCAATCTAAATTAATCTAATTTAACTTCACGCTACGCATGATTGATTCTTCAATCAATACAATATTTCTTGGGCGAAACAGAGGATATCTCGATCGGGGGAGAAAATGGGGAAATCCCATATGACCCAATATGTCTGACAAGTCGCACTATACGTCAACCCAAACTGCATCTTCCTCTCCAGGACTCCGAAAAGGTACTTTTGGAACACCAATGGGCATTAAATTAAAGAAAAAATTTAAGTACTATACTTCACTTTAATATGGAAACGTAAGAATGAGTTTATTGTCTTCATCATTTTTTTTTCTATTTCTTCTACTTTTACTTTATACAATACACAAATTAGAACACAAATTCGAAGGTTTTTAGAGAAAGATAGAATTAAGAAATAAAAATCTTAATGAAGAGATAGATCGTTCGAATAATCAAAAGTATCCATACATTAATTCCCCCCAATATAGGACTAATACTCCCATTGCGTATTGGTACTTATCGGGTATAGAATAGATCTGCTTCTCTTTGTTCTTACGAACAGAATTCAGCCGTTATTTTCAACGGAATACAATAAAAAGTAACCTTTTCTCATACAGAATTCGCTGAAAAGATTAGGTAAATAGTATAAGTCTATTGCAATGCGATAAAGTTACATAGTGTCTATTTTTCTTTGAGAAAGGGGTATTTCCATGGGTTTGCCTTGGTATCGTGTGCATACTGTCGTATTGAATGATCCCGGCCGATTGCTTTCTGTCCATATAATGCATACGGCTCTAGTTTCTGGTTGGGCCGGTTCGATGGCTCTATACGAATTGGCGGTTTTTGATCCCTCTGATCCCGTTCTTGATCCAATGTGGAGACAAGGTATGTTCGTTATACCCTTCATGACTCGTTTAGGAATAACCAATTCATGGGGTGGTTGGAGTATTTCAGGAGGAACTGTAACGAATTCGGGTATTTGGAGCTATGAAGGCGTGGCCGGAGCACATATTGTGTTTTCTGGCTTGTGTTTTTTGGCGGCCATCTGGCATTGGGTGTATTGGGACTTAGAAATATTCTGTGATGAACGTACAGGAAAACCCTCTTTGGATTTGCCCAAAATCTTTGGAATTCATTTATTTCTCTCAGGAGTGGCTTGCTTCGGCTTTGGCGCATTTCATGTAACAGGCTTATATGGTCCTGGAATATGGGTGTCTGATCCTTATGGACTAACTGGAAAAGTACAATCTGTAAGTCCAGCGTGGGGCGCGGAAGGTTTTGATCCTTTTGTTCCCGGCGGAATCGCCTCTCATCATATTGCAGCAGGTACACTGGGCATATTAGCAGGCCTATTCCATCTTAGTGTCCGTCCGCCTCAACGTCTCTACAAAGGATTACGTATGGGCAATATTGAAACTGTACTTTCTAGTAGTATCGCTGCTGTTTTTTTTGCAGCTTTTGTTGTTGCTGGAACTATGTGGTATGGTTCAGCAACAACCCCAATCGAGTTATTTGGTCCCACTCGTTATCAGTGGGATCAGGGATACTTCCAGCAAGAGATATATCGAAGAGTTGGTACCGGACTAGCTGAAAATCTAAGTTTATCGGAAGCTTGGTCTAAAATTCCTGAAAAATTAGCTTTTTATGATTACATTGGTAATAATCCGGCAAAAGGGGGATTATTCAGAGCGGGCTCAATGGATAGCGGGGATGGAATAGCTGTTGGATGGTTAGGACATCCCGTCTTTAGAGATAAAGAGGGGCGCGAGCTTTTTGTACGTCGTATGCCTACTTTTTTTGAAACATTCCCGGTAGTTTTAGTAGATGGAGATGGAATTGTTCGGGCAGATGTTCCTTTTCGAAGGGCAGAATCGAAGTATAGTGTCGAACAAGTAGGTGTAACTGTTGAGTTCTATGGTGGCGAACTCAATGGAGTCAATTATAGCGATCCTGCTACTGTGAAAAAATATGCTAGGCGCGCACAATTAGGCGAAATTTTTGAATTAGACCGGGCTACTTTGAAATCTGATGGTGTTTTTCGTAGTAGTCCAAGGGGTTGGTTCACTTTTGGGCATGCTTCGTTTGCTTTGCTTTTCTTTTTTGGACATATTTGGCATGGCGCTAGAACCTTGTTTAGAGATGTTTTTGCTGGTATTGATCCGGATTTGGATGCTCAAGTGGAATTTGGAGCATTCCAAAAACTTGGAGATCCAACTACAAAGAGACAAGTAGTTTGATACAAGACTGCTCTGGCATCTTTATCCTCTATCTCTATTTTTTTCTCGGGTACCCGAGAAAAAAATAGAGACTTGAATCAACTTCTTTTCGTTGATTCTTTCCCCTCTTTTTTTATGGTATGGTAAATGATCCCACTCAAACGAATAGATGTGAAAGCTATAATTGTAAACCACGATCGAATCTATGGAAGCATTGGTTTATACATTCCTTTTAGTCTCGACTTTAGGGATAATATTTTTCGCTATCTTTTTTCGAGAACCACCTAAGGTTCCGACTAAAAAATAATGCAATAATTTTTCATTATAGAAACTGAAGTAATGGGCCCTCATATCAAGAGGCTCATTACTTCAACGAGTCTAGTCTCCGTGTTCCTCGAATGGATCTCTTAGTTGTTGAGAGGGTTGCCCAAAAGCGGTATATAAGGCGTACCCCGTAAAGCTTACAAGTAAACCTGATATGAAGATGGTGACTAGGGTTGCTGTTTCCATTTTTAGAAAATTTCAAGATCACAATGGATCTACGATAAGATCGTTTATTTATTTACAATTACAACGGAATAGTATACAAAGTCAACTGATCTCAACCAATGATTAAATAGGATTTATGGCTACACAAACCGTTGAGGGTAGTTCTAGATCTAGGCCAAGACAAACTACTGTAGGGAGTTTATTGAAACCATTGAATTCAGAATATGGTAAAGTAGCTCCGGGCTGGGGGACTACACCACTTATGGGAGTTGCAATGGCTTTATTTGCAATATTCCTATCTATTATTTTGGAAATTTATAATTCTTCCGTTTTACTGGATGGAATTTCAATGAGTTAGCTTCATAAGAACTATGAAGCTCTAGTTTTTCGATAAAAAAAATTATTTAAAACTAGAATTTATAGACCTTTTTGGTAGTTCGACTGTGGTATTTCTTTTTTCGGTATTTCCGGAATATGAGCGTGTGACTTGTTATAATTGATCCTATTGATAATACAGAGAATGGTCCTGTCATCTCTATTAAGATGATTCTACCCCGTCGGATATTTATTCTAATATCCGGAACACGGAATATTATAGAAAAAAGTAAGAAAAGAAATATTCTAACTATGATTCATACTTATTATTTAGACCTCGCAACCGGACTAAAAAAAAATTTCAGATGGGTATTTCCTAAATTAAATAATTTTTCTTTCTTTAGTTAAATTCATTTTATCTGAAGAAAAACTTCTTTCTCTAGATTTTTTTGAGTCATTACATCCACTCATTGAAATTGAATAAGTGATGATCAAATGGTTTTTACTCAAAGAACCCTTTTATTTAGCTCGGAATTAAATCATCGTGGTTCTTGTATGAATCTGAGGTTTTAATTGATTTATAGGGTCTTAACAAGGGAATTCCTATCAACAGTAAAACAAAAGTCGACCCGCATTACGCACAAAAAATAAAAAATAAAAAAATAGGAAAGAGAAGATTCAAGAGGCCTGGAACGATCAATATAACGAAAGGTGTACGAGCTAACTTGATATTTTGGGCATTAGCATCACAAAGAAGAGATTTCGGATTTTTTTTTACTTCCTATCTTTGGCACAAATTGAATCGAGCAGCTAAGAAGCTTTGAACTTTCTATTGCATATCCGTCGAAATCGGTATTTGTGTGTTTCTGTTTGAGCCGTACGAGATGAAATTCTCATATACGGTTCTCGGGGGGGGGTCCTCTCGGATTCCCTATCTCAATAAAGTATATGATTGGTTCGAGGAACGTCTCGAGATTCAAGCGATTGCAGATGATATAACTAGTAAATATGTTCCTCCTCATGTCAACATATTTTATTGTCTAGGAGGAATCACGCTTACTTGTTTTTTAGTACAAGTAGCTACGGGTTTTGCTATGACTTTTTACTATCGTCCAACTGTTACGGAGGCCTTTTCCTCTGTTCAATACATAATGACTGAAGCCAACTTTGGTTGGTTAATTCGATCAGTTCATCGATGGTCAGCAAGTATGATGGTTCTAATGATGATTCTGCACGTATTTCGTGTGTATCTTACAGGTGGGTTTAAAAAACCTCGCGAATTAACTTGGGTTACAGGTGTGGTTCTGGCTGTATTGACTGCATCTTTTGGTGTAACTGGTTATTCCTTACCTCGGGACCAAATTGGTTATTGGGCAGTCAAAATTGTGACAGGCGTGCCTGACGCTATTCCTATAATAGGATCTCCTTTGGTAGAGTTATTACGTGGAAGTGCTAGTGTGGGTCAATCTACCTTGACTCGTTTTTATAGTTTACACACTTTTGTATTGCCTCTTCTTACTGCCGTATTTATGTTAATGCACTTCCCAATGATACGTAAGCAAGGTATTTCGGGTCCTTTATAGTTATAGTTTTATTTTCTTTATTTTTTATAATATAGAGAGATCATAGATATTTGCAATTTATGATATATCCTATCGGGAAGGAACAATAGTATTTCATTGCTACAAAGATGTATTATTGAAAAAATAAGACATGTTTTTTGATACTTCTCTTCAACTCCGAAGTAGTTTAGTTCTTATTTGATAAGAATAGTTGAAGTGGATTCTCCGAAGAGAGGATGGATGGATTATGGGAGTGTGCGACTTGAACTATTGATTGGGCCATGCCGATATATTATTTTATCCGCCACGTTGGAATTCACAACCAAACGTGTCTCCGCATCCAACCACCACGTAAATCCCCCTATGTAGCATAGGATAGGCCGGTTCGCTTGAGGAGAATTTTTTCTATGATCATGCCCGAATTATGTCATGCATGAACAGGCTCCGTAAGATCCTGTAGAATAAGTGATGTGGCACGATCCAATGTTTTATCTATCCCACTTACTTATTTATAGTATGGAAATGCATTCATTTCCTCTGCATCAACCTCGATCTATAATATGATACTATCGGAGTGAAATAAGGGATCTAAGGAAGAACAGAGGCTAGACTTTATTAGTAACAAGTAAAGACTTTGTATGTAAGAAAATCGAGATGTTGTGGGGAAAAAAACGAATAAAATCAAAAAGACATGAGACAGTCCAAAAAGCCTTTGATTATGATCAAATTTTTAAGCCTACTTGGGTATTGAGCATTTATCTGTAAGAACTCAATTATTTGCACTGAATATGAATAGGTGCAACTTCGGAAATGGGATCTAGTAAATCCTTTCTTACTTACATAGAGTCATTCTATTTTATATGTGTGGATATGTATTAAATATAGATTTTCTATCAATCTATTTCTGTAATTCTTTTGAATCTTGCTCGAGCCGGATGATGAAAAATTATCATGTCCGGTTCTTTCGGGGGATGGATCCATAAGAATTCACCTATCCCAATAACAAAGAAACCTGACTTGAATGATCCTGTATTAAGAGCTAAATTGGCCAAAGGGATGGGGCATAATTATTATGGAGAACCCGCATGGCCCAATGATCTTTTATATATTTTTCCAGTAGTAATTCTAGGTACTATTGCATGTAATGTCGGCTTAGCAGTCCTAGAACCATCAATGATTGGTGAACCGGCAGATCCATTTGCAACTCCTTTGGAAATATTGCCCGAATGGTACTTTTTTCCTGTATTTCAAATACTCCGCACAGTACCCAATAAATTATTGGGTGTTCTTTTAATGGTTTCAGTACCAACAGGATTATTAACAGTACCCTTTTTGGAGAATGTTAATAAATTCCAAAATCCATTTCGTCGTCCAGTAGCTACAACAGTCTTTTTGATCGGTACCGCAGTAGCTCTTTGGTTAGGTATTGGAGCAACATTACCTATTGATAAATCTCTAACTTTAGGTCTTTTTCAAATTGATTCAACTGTGAAATACCACGATGTAGGTATCTAGGGAATAGTCACTTCTAAAGTGAATCCTCCCTAGATACATGAATTTTATTATGATCTATATTCGCGAAAATAGGGATTGCGTGTCGAAGATGAAAAATGAAGTTTTTTTTTATAAAATTAAAAAATTTATTTAAAATGAAAACTTATTCTTAGGTAAATTGATTGCGAAATGTTTCTGTAAAGTGTCCAATATCCGTTTTACATCTTCTGTACGAAAATATTTAATTCTCATAAGATCCTCCTGACTGTTACTCAAAAGGTCCAATAATGTATGTATATTGGACTTTTTGAGACAATTATAGGTCCTAGGAGATAGTTCTAATTGGTCAATAAAAATACATTTCAATGGAATTCCTTTTTTGTTTTTCCTTAGCTTAGTTAATTCATTTTGAAAGGTAAAAGGAGGTAGAGTAAACCTGTTTTTATTTTCCTCGAAATGAATGCTCCTTTCCTCCGCATGCAGAAAAGGAATAAATAAATTAATCAAATTACGAGAAGCTTCATAAAGTGCTTCCTTAGGAGTTAAACTTCCATTCGTCCATATTTCTAGAAAAAGTATTTCTTGTTTTTCATTTCCATTTCCATAAGAATGAATACTATGATTCGCATTTCGAACAGGCATGGATACAGCATCTATAGGATAACTTCTGTTTTGAGAGTTATTTGTGGGGTTCATACGGTATCCGCGATCTCTATTGATTTTTAATCCAATACGCAAATCAATTGGTTCCGTCAGGTTAGCTATATGTTGTGTTGCGTCAACTATTTCTACGGAAGGCGGTGAGATGATATCTTGAGCGGTTACGTATCTAGGACCCCTAACGCAAATGGATGCGTCTCTAACTCCATACAGATTACTTCTCAATACAATTTCTTTCAAATTTATTAAAATTTCATGTACCGATTCCTCAATACCTACTATCGTAGAATATTCATGTGGCACCTTCTCAGATTTAGCACGTGTGATACATGTCCCTTCTATTTCTCCAAGTAAAGCCCTTCGCATGGCAATACCTATGGTATCGGCTTGCCCTTTCATGAGCGGGGACAGAATGAAACGACCATAATAAAGACGCGTACTGTCTACTCTTGATTCAACACATTTCCACTGTAGTGTTCGAGTGGATCCTGCTATTTCCTCTCGAACCATACTAATATTATTATTTGATCAGATCATTGAATCGTTTATTTCTCTTGAAATCCATTTAATTCTTTTTTTTACACACGTCTTTTTTTGGGAGGTCTACATCCATTATGTGGCATAGGTGTTACATCACGTACGAAACTTAATAGTATACCACTTCTACGAATAGCCCGTAATGCTGCGTCTCTTCCGAGACCAGGACCTTTTATCATAACTTCTGCTCGTTGCATACCCTGATCTACTACAGTACGAATAGCATCTAAAGCGGCTGCTTGCGCAGCATAGGGTGTTCCCCTTCTTGTGCCTTTGAATCCAGAAGTACCGGCGGAGGCCCAAGAAACCACTCGACCTCGTACATCTGTAACAGTTACAATGGTATTGTTAAAACTGGCTTGAACATGAATAACTCCTTTTGGTATTCTACGTCCAGTCTTACGTAAACTAATACGCCCATTCCTACGCGAACCAATTCTTTGTATAGGTTTTGCCATATTTTATCATCTCATAAATATGAATCAGAAATATATAGAAAGATATGGAGATATCCATTTCATGTTAAAACAAATCTTTTATTTTTACATAACCCCTCTTTGAGAAACTTTAGAAAGATTATCCTTGTCTCTGTTTATGTCTCGGATTGGAACAAATCACTATAATTCGTCCGCGCCTACGGATCAGTCGACATTTTTCACAAATTTTACGAACAGAAGCCCTTATTTTCATATTTATCACTCCTTGACTTTAATTTTTAATCTATTCCTTGGAAGAAAATAAGTCTCTTGTTTTTTTTTTTTTTTCTACATTCCGGGCAACCTACTTGAAGTATCATCCCCGAAATAGAACTTAGAATTAGATCTTCATTAATAGAAACGGATTCGGAGAGTATACCATTGGGAAATGATTCAGTAAAATAAGTCTCTTGTTTCATTTTTTTTTTCATTCCGGGCAACCTACTTGAAGTATCAACTAATGGAGGAAGAGTTATATAACTTACCTTTCCTCTCTATTTCACAAATAGGAAGTTAGAGATATAAATTAGGATACCGGAGGAGGATCACCATATATAACACAAAATTTCTCCTCCAATTTTTTCTAGTCTAGCTTCTCGATCTGTCATTATGCCTCGAGAAGTGGAAAGAATTACAATTCCCATTCCACCTAAAATCTTAGGAATTTTTTTATAGTTGGAATAAATTCGTAGACCGGGTCGACTGATACGTTTTAAAATCGTTTTATATATCCCTTTCCTAGTTCTTTTATGGCGCAAGGTTGAAACCAAGAAATTTTTATTACTTTCCTGATGTTTCCGAACATTTTCAATAAAACCCTCTCGTAGGAGTATTTTAACAATGTTTTCGGTGATATTTGTGGATACTATTCGAACCGTTCCATTTTTACTCATGTTAGCATTTCTTATAGAAGTTATTATATCAGCAATAGCGTCTCTGCCCATGACGAATTATAATTATTGGTGCTTCCTAATTTTGATATAATCAACATGTTTTTTTATTTGAATACTTCAAAGTATTCATTATTTCATTAAATTTGAAATTGATTATTAAATTAGTAAAAATATATGCGTGAGACACAATCTATTAATTGGGTTTATTTCAGATATCCTACTAGAACAATATTTTAATTTGATCTATGACTCTATGACTATGAGTCTTTATAATACCTCGGGAGCTAATGAAACTATTTTAGTAAAATTCAACTGTCTCAATTCCCGAGCAATCGCGCCAAAAACTCGAGTTCCTTTTGGATTTCCTTCTTGATCAATGACAACCGCTGCATTGTCATCATATCGTATTATCATACCGTTGTCACGTTTGAGTTCTTTACATGTACGTACAATTACAGCTCTTATTACTTCTGATCTTTCTAGAGGCATATTGGGCACTGCTTCTTTAATTACAGCAACAATAACGTCACCAATATGAGCATATCTATGATTACCAGCTCCTATGATTCGAATACACATTAATTCTCGAGCTCCACTGTTATCTGCTACATTCAAAAGGGTCTGAGGTTGAATCATATCATTTTTATTTTAATTTATTATTTCAATGCAAATAATGAGGAAAAAGAAGAAATAGTTTTTGTCTAGAAATAAAGAAACTCGTGGTTGTTTTTTCATCCCTTTTTTTATATTTAGTTTTTATATTTAGTTCTACATCCCTATCCTGAAATAACAAATTGAGTTTTTATAGGCATTTTGCACGCAGCTATTGAAATTGCTGCTCTGGCTACAGTTTCTGAGACTCCGCCCATTTCATAAAGTATTCGACCGGGTTTAACAACAGATACCCAATATTCGGGAGATCCCTTTCCCGACCCCATACGTGTTTCTGCGGGCCTTACTGTAATAGGTTTATCGGGAAAAACACGTACCCATATTTTTCCACCACGACGTGCATATCGTGTCATTGCTCTTCGTCCTGCTTCTATTTGTCTAGCGGTAATCCAAGCGGGTTCAAGTGCCTGAAGAGCATATCTGCCGAAACAAATATGATTACCCCGGCAAGATATTCCTTTCATTCTTCCTCTATGTTGCTTACGAAATCTGGTTCTTTTGGGGTTATAGTTGATGGTTTTTTCCCACCTCTACTACAGAACCGGACATGAGAGTTTCTTCTCATCCAGCTCCTCACGAATGAAAGGATTCGATAATATTACAGATGCGCATGTATTTAATAACTAATACATTAAACTAAGTAATGGGATTTATTGATATTATATTTCATTTATTAGATTATTAGATAAGAATATTAAATAAGAAGCTGTATATACGGTTAGATTTGTCTATTTATTAGATATGGATAATGTTTCTTTTTTATACCAGATCCTTATTTTTTTTTTTTTTACTTTTCTTTTAATATTTTTACTTTTCTTTTAATAAATTATTGAATCAAGACAATATTGGAATCCAATAAATAAGAAATAAGGGTTTCGCGGGCGAATATTGACTCTTTCCTTTTCCTGCTTTATTCGTAGGATCCATCCACGACCTCTCCGAGTAAAAAAAATGGTTCTTGGTTCATTCCGCCATCCCGCCTGCTCAATCATTTGGATTCTTTTAAATAGAATCCTATATAGTCACAGGTTTCATCGTTCCTATAGCTTCTCCATTAATGATTAGGCCTGAACTCTGCAATGGAGCTCTCAACAAAATCTGTTCCCGAGTCAATCTCCTCAGTTTCTATTAACCGGAAGCTCTTTATTATTTATATATCATTTATTATTTATATATCAATCGATACAATATTAAACTAAACAATATTAAAACAATATGAAATTAATGCTTTATTACACTGCCTTTTATTTATATGAGGTAATTCATAGACCATACATATTGGAATTATATATCATTGATATTTTTGTTCTCTCTTTCTATCACCTTTCCATTTATCCGCATCCCTTTTATTTTTTTTTTTTTTTTTTTCAAATCCACAATCAGATTTTTTTGTTATGGAACAATTTCAGTTGTTACAACTATATGATTGATCCAGTCATATAGTGACTGTTTTGGGGATCTCGACAATATGAAGCAATAAGTTAGTTATTAGTTTTTAATTTATTTTTATATAGTAGTTGTAGTTATTGAGTTAATACTAGGGGTCAGTCTTTTTTTGATCCTACTAAAAACTCTAAAGAAAAAACTAACGAGTCACACACTAAGCATAGCAATTATATAAAAAAAAAGGTTAATTTCTTTTTTATTCAACCTTATAGAATTAGAATTGTTTATTTTTGTTTGATTTAACAGAAAAATAGAAAAAGTTTCTAGTTTTTTGTTCTATATATCACTATATGACTGGGTAGAATGACAAGATAAATAAAGGTCTATTATTCTTCATCCACAAATATCCAAATTTTGAGGCCTAGTACTCCATGGATAGTTCGAATTGTATAGGAACAATGATCAATTTTAGCGCGAATTGTTTGTAGAGGAACTCTACCTTCTCTGATCCATTCGACACGTGCAATTTCTTTTCCGTCAATACGTCCTGCAATTTGTATTTGAATTCCTTTTGTATCTGTTTGTTCAGTTAATTCAATAGCTCTTTTCATTGCCTTTCGAAATGAAACTCTATTTCTTAATTGAGAAGCCATATATTCTGCCAGAATATTGGGATCTCCATAAGGTTTTTCTATTCGTGTGATAGCAATGTTGATTCTTCGGTTCACAGAACGAAATTCTTTTTGTACATTCATCTGTAATTCTTCGATTCCTCGTGTTCGGCCCTCTATTAATAAATTTGGGAATCCAATATGGATTATAACCTGGATTAAATCAATTCTTTTTTTTATTTCTATACGCACAATTCCAATTCCTTCGAAACCTGAGGATATTCTCTTATTTTTTTGTACATAGTTCTTTATACAATTCCGAATTTTATCATCTTCTTGTAGACCTACAGAAAAATTTTTTGGTTGTGCGAACCAAAAGGAATGATGATTTTGGGTTGTACCAAGTCTGAAACCAAGCGGATTTATTTTTTGTCCCATATTTTTTATTATATTATCTGTCCATCTGTTTTTTTCTAAATATGAATCTAAATCTTAAATTCATCAAAAGATAATTTTGATTTATCTTTTAATACAATTGTTATATGACAAGTCGATCTTTTTATCGGATAACTACGTCCTCGAGCTCTAGGTCTTAATTTTTTCACAAAAGGACCTCCATTGACTTCGGCTTTACTAATGAATAAATCGGTTTCGTTCAAACCCATATTATGACTAGCGTTTGCTGCTGCGGAATAAACCAATTTTAAAATGGGATAAGATGCTCGATAAGGCATAAGTTCCAATATCATAAGCGTTTCTTCATAAGAACGCCCGCGAATCTGATCAATTACTCTTTGCGCTTTGAAAACAGACATACATATATGTTGAGCTAAAACTTTGACTTCTCCACTCGAATTTGAGTTCTTTTTCTTTATCATAAGGTTATCTCCCGCCAATGAATGATAAGTATCTATTTTTTTCCAAATTAACGACGAGATTTATTATCGTTTCTCGCATGTCTCGCGAAAGTCAGAGTAGGCGCGAATTCTCCCAATTTGTGACCTACCATACGATCTGTTATATAAATAGGTAAATGTTCCTTTCCATTATGAATAGCGATTGTATGGCCAATCATTTTGGGTATAATGGTAGATGCCCGAGACCAAGTTACTATTATTTCTTTCTCCTCCCTCATGTTGAGTTTTTCAATTTTTCTTGATAAATGATTAGCTACAAAAGGGTTTTTTTTTAGTGAACGTGCCATAGCTGATTACTCCTTTTTTTACATTTTAAAGATTGGCATTCTATGTCCAATAGAATATCTTGATCTAAGTATGAAGGTAAGAATAAATACAATAATGATGAATGGAAAAAAGATAAAATCCTTTAGCTAGATAAGGGGCGGATGTAGCCAAGTGGATCAAGGCAGTGGATTGTGAATCCACCACGCGCGGGTTCAATTCCCGTCGTTCGCCCATCACATTATTTCAAATTCAAAAAATTCTATTTTAAATATTCCTATTTACGGCGACGAAGAATAAAACTATCACTATATTTTTTCCTTTTCCTACTTCTTCTTCCAAGCGCAGGATAACCCCAAGGAGTTGTGGGTTTTTTTCTACCAATTGGGGCTTTCCCTTCCCCACCTCCATGGGGATGGTCTACAGGGTTCATAACTACTCCTCTTACTACAGGACGCTTACCTATCCAACACTTCGATCCGGCTCTACCCAAACTTTGTTGATTCACCCCAACATTACCCACTTGTCCGACTGTTGCTAAGCAGTTTTTGGATATCAAACGGACCTCCCCGGATGGTAATCTTAATGTGGCTGATTTACCCTCTTTTGCGATCAGCTTCGCTACAGCGCCCGCCGCTCTAGCTAATTGTCCACCCTTTCCAAGCGTGATTTCTATGTTATGTATGGCCGTGCCTAAGGGCATATCGGTTGAAGTAGATTCTTCTTTTAAAAACCCCTTCCCAAACTGTACAAGCTTCTTCCAAAGCATACGGCTTTCTAGATGTATATGATGATATCTAGACAGATGGATCTTTATCTTATATGAATCGTATGATGAAGTACCACATGAGTGGATATATAGGAATCCAAATCTGCCGAATCACTCATGTATGATCTTCTACATCCTAGGTCTCCCCGTTCCATCATCTGGCTTATGTTCTTCATGTAGCATTCAGACCGAATGACTCTATGAAATTACGTCGATACTTCCACATATTACGGGTAACGTAGGAGACATCTCTATTTTTCCCCGGGGGGATCTTTATAATTACCACTGCTTAGCTTTCAATTCGCCTCTGACCATCAAATTAAATGTGAATAACCCGTCCTCCTCTCTTTGAAACAAGGGGCGCTTCCGGTTCTGTGCGTGCTTCAAACAATTTTGTCTTCTCCATATTACCATATCTCTAGAGTCAATAATTTTCTATGAGGAACTACTGAACTCAATCACTTGCTGCCGTTACTCAACAGTTTTCTGTTGAGGTCTATCCCATAGAGGTACTCAAATTGGATCAGTGATTGATTTCTAGGTTTCATCGTAAACCTAATTGGTTACTTCCAATTACGTAAATCAATAGTTCAAACCGCACTCAAAGGTAGGGCATTTCCCATTGATATAGGGACTTCTGTACCAGAAACAATGGTATCTCCAATTATAGCCCCTCTGGGGTGTAAAATATATCTTTTCTCGCCATCCCCATAATGTATGAGACAAATGTATGCATTTCGATTAGGGTCATATTCTATGGTTACGATTCTACCAGATATGTCTTTTTCATTCCGTCGAAAATCTATTTTACGGTATAGACGCTTATGACCTCCCCCTCTATGTCTTGCGGTAATGATGCCTCTGGCATTACGACCTTTACCACAATGATGCTGTCCACAGATCAAATTATTTCGTGGATTGGATTTCATTTGACTGTCTATGGCTCTATTACGTGTGCTCGGGGTAGAAGTTTTGTATAAATGTATCGCCGTGTTATTAAGTATTTTGCTTTAAGTTCTTTTCTCTATAAGAGGTGGAATAGAATAACCCGGTTGAAGCGTAATGATCATACGTCTGTAATGCATTGTATGTCCCATAATAGGTCCTATTCTTCTACCCTTTCCTGGGAGTCGATGACTATTCATAGCTATTACCTTGACACCAAAGAAGAGTTCGACCCAATGCTTTATTTCTGTCCTAGTTGATCCTGATTCGACATTAGAAGTATATTGATTGTTCCCCAATAACCGAATACTTTTTTCTGTAAATACTGCATATTTGATTCCATCCATAACTCCATTTCCTTCCCTATGAGTTCCAGTATCGATAAGAATTCTAGTTCTTACTGTTCATATGTTATGGTATGAATATACCATACCAATTCGTTATGTATGGATGATGAGATTCCATTGATACAGAGCCAATTCCAATAGACTTATTGAACGTTCCCATTGGCGTGCATCCAGCAGGAATTGAACCTACGAATTTGCCAATTATGAGTTGGGCGCTTTAACCATTCAGCCATGGATGCTTAACAGGGCTCATTGTACATCGTGAATAACCAAATTCCAATTGAAATGAAATCTTTAGGAGGAATCAATGAAAATCTTTAGGAGGAATCAATGAAACGATATCAATTCAAATCCTGGATCTTCGAATTGAGAGAGATATTGAGAGAGATCAAGAATTCTCACTATTTCTTAGATTCATGGATCAAATTCGATTCAGTGGGATCTTTCACTCACATTTTTTTCCACCAAGAACGTTTTATGAAACTCTCTGACCCCCGAATTTGGAGTATCCTACTTTCACGTGATTCACAGGGTTCAACAAGCAATCGATATTTCACGATCAAAGGTGTAGTACTGCTTGTAGTAGTGGTCCTTATATCTCGTATTACCAATCGAAAGATGGTCGAAAGAAAAAATCTCTATTTGATGGGGCTTCTTCCTATACCTATGAATTCCATTGGACCCAGAAATGAGACATTGGAAGAATCTTTTTGGTCTTCCAATATCAATAGGTTGATTGTTTCGCTCCTGTATCTTCCAAAAGAGAAAAAGATTTCTGAGAGTTGTTTCATGGATCCGCAAGAGAGTACTTGGGTTCTCCCAATAAATAAAAAGTGTATCATGCCTGGATCGAACCGGGGTTCGCAGTGGTGGAGGAACCGGATCGGAAAAAAGAGGGATTCTAGTTGTAAGATAGCTAATGAAACCGTAGCTGGAATTGAGATCTCATTCAAAGAGAAAGATAGCAAATATCTGGAGTTTCTTTTTTTATCCTATACGGATGATCCGATCCGCAAGGACCATGATTGGGAATTGTTTGATCGTCTTTCTCCGAGGAAGAAGCGAAACATAATCAACTTGAATTCGGGACAGCTATTCGAAATCTTAGGGAAAGACTTGATTTGTTATCTCATGTCTGCTTTTCGTGAAAAAAGACCAATTGAAGGGGAGGTTTTCTTCAAACAACAAGGAGCTGAGGCAACTATTCAATCAAATGATATTGAGCACGTTTCCCATCTCTTCTCGAGAAACAAGTGGGGTATTTCTTTGCAAAATTGTGCTCAATTTCATATGTGGCAATTCCGCCAAGATCTCTTCGTTAGTTGGGGGAAGAATCAGCACGAATCGGATTTTTTGAGGAACGTATCGAGAGAGAATTGGATTTGGTTAGACAATGTGTGGTTGGTAAACAAGGATCGGTTTTTTAGCAGGGTACGGAATGTATTGTCAAATATTCAATATGATTCCACAAGATCTATTTTCGTTCAAGTAACGGATTCTAGCCAATCGAAAGGATCCTCTGATCAATCCAGAGATCATTTCGATTCCATTAGAAATGAGGATTCAGAATATCACACATTGATCGATCAAACAGAGATTCAGCAACTAAAAGAAAGATCGATTCTTTGGGATCCTTCCTTTCTTCAAACGGAACGAACAGAGATAGAATCAGATCGATTCCCGAAATGCCTTTTTGGATCTTCCTCAATGTCCCGGCTATTCACGAAACGTGAGAAGCAGATGAATAATCATCTGCTTCCGAAAGAAATCGAAGAATTTCTTGGGAATCCTACAAGATCAATTCGTTCTTTTTTCTCTGACAGATGGTCAGAACTTCATCTGGGTTCGAATCCTACTGAGAGGTCCACTAGAGATCAGAAATTTGTGAAGAAAAAACAAGATGTTTCTTTTGTCCCTTCCAGGCGATCGGAAAATAAAGAAATGGTTGATATATTCAAGATAATTACGTATTTACAAAATACCGTCTCAATTCATCCTATTTCATCAGATCCGGGATGTGATATGGTTCCGAAGGATGAACCAGATATGGACAGTTCCAATAAGATTTCATTCTTGAAAAAAAATCCATTTTTGGATTTATTTCATCTATTCCATAACCGGAACAAAGGGGGATACACGTTACACCACGATTTTGAATCAGAAGAGAGATTTCAAGAAATGGCAGATCTATTCACTCTATCAATAACCGAGCCGGATCTGGTGTATCATAGGGGATTTGCCTTTTCTATTGATTCCTACGGGTTGGATCAAAAAAAATTCTTGAATGAGGTATTCAACTCCAGAGATGAATCGAAAAAGAAATCTTTATTGGTACCTCCTCTTTTTTATGAGGAGAATGAATCTTTTTATCGAAGGATCAGAAAAAAATTGGTCCGGATCTACTGCGGGAATGATTTGGAAGATCCAAAACTAAAAACAGCGGTATTTGCTAGCAACAACATCATGGAGGCAGTCAATCAATATAGATTGATCCGAAATCTGATTCAAATCCAATATAGCATCTATGGGTACATAAGAAATGTATCGAATCGATTCTTTTTAATGAATAGATCCAATCGCAACTTCGAATATGGAATTCAAAGGGATCAAATAGGAAATGATACTCTGAATCATATAACTATAATGAAATATACGATCAACCAACATTTATTGAATTTGAAAAAGAGTCAGAAGAAATGGTTTGATCCTCTTATTTCTCGAACCGAGAGATCCATGAATCGGGATCCTGATGCATATAGATACAAATGGTCCAATGGGAGCAAGAATTTACAGGAACATTTGGAACATTTCGTTTCTGAACAGAAGAACCGTTTTCAAGTAGTGTTCGATCGATTACGTATGAATCAATATTCGATTGATTGGTCCGAGGCTATCGACAAACAAGATTTGTCTAAGTCACTTCGTTTCTTTTTGTCCAAGTCACTTCTCTTTTTGTCCAAGTCACTTCCCTTTTTGTCCAAGTCACTTCCCTTTTTCTTTGTGAGTATCGGGAATACCCCCATTCATAGGTCCGAGATCCACATCTATGAATTGAAAAGTCCGAATGATCAACCCTGCAATCAGTTGTTAGAATCAATAGGTGTTCAAATCGTTCATTTGAATAAATTGAAACCCTTCTTATTGGATGATCGTGATACTTCCCAAAGACCGAAATTCTTGATCAATGGAGGAACAATATTACCATTTTTGTTCAAAAAGATACCAAAGTGGATGATTGACTCATTCCATACTAGAAATAATTGCGGAAAATTCTTTGATAACACGGATTCCTATTTCTCAATGATATCCCACGATCGAGACAATTGGCTGAATCCCGTGAAACCATTTCATAGAAGTTCATTGATATCTTCTTTTTATAAAGCAAATCGACTTCGATTCTTGAATGATCCACATCACTTCTGGTTCTATTGTAACAAAAGATTCCCTTTTTTTGTGGAAAAGACCCGTATCCATAATGATGATCTTACATATGGACAATTCCTCAATATCTTGTTCATTCGCAACAAAATATTTTCTTTGTGCGTCGGTAAAAAAAAACATATTTTTTTGGAGAGAGAGACTATTTCACCAATCGAGTCACAGATATCTGATATATTCATACCTAACGATTTTCTACAAAGTGGTGATGAAACGTATAACTTGTACAAATCTTTCCATTTTCCAATTCGATCCGATCCGGTCGTTCGTAGAGCTATTTACTCGATCGCAGACATTTCTGCAACATTTCTAAGAGAGGAACAAATAGTCAATTTTGAAAGAACTTATTGTCGGCCTCTTTCAGATATGAATCTATCTGATTCAGAAGGGAAGAACTTGCATCAGTATCTCAGTTTCAATTCAAACATGGGTTTGATTCACACTCCATGTTCTGAGAAATATTTACCAGCCGGAAAGAGGAAAAAACGGAGTCTTTGTCTAAAGAAATACGTTGAGAAAGGGCAGATGTATGGAACCTTTCAACGAGATAGTGCTTTTTCAAATCTCTCAAAATGGAATCTGTTCCAAACATATATGCCATGGTTCCTTACTTCGACAGGGTGCAAATATCTAAATTTCGCCCTTTTAGATACTTTTTCAGACCCATTGCCAATACTAAGTAGCAGTCAAAAATTTGTATCCATTTTTCATGATATTATGTATGGATCAGATATATCATGGCCAATTCCTCAGAGGATTCTTCCACAATGGACTCTGATAAGTGAGATTTCGAATAAGTGTTTACAGAATCTTCTTCTGTCCGAAGAAATGATTCATCGAAATAATGAGTCACCCGTTCCATTGATATGGGCACATCTGAGATCAAGAAATGCTTGGGAGTTCCTCTATTCAATCCTTTTCCTTCTTCTTGTTGCTGGATATCTCGTTCGTATCCATCTTCTCTTTTTTTCCCGAGCCTCTAGTGAGTTACAGACAGAGTTAGAAAAGATAAAATCTTTGATGATTCCATCATACATGATTGAGTTGCGAAAACTTCTGGATAGGTATCCTATATCTGAACTGAATTCTTTTTGGTTAAAGAATCTCTTTCTAGTTGCTCTGGAACAATTAGGAGATTCTCTGGAAGAGATACGGGGTTCTGCTTTTGGTGGCAACATGCTATTGGGTGGTGGTCCCGCTTATGGGGTCAAATCAATATGTTCTAAGAAGAAATATTTGAATATAAATCTTATCGATCTCATAAGTATCATACCAAATCCCATCAATCGAATCACTTTTTCGAGAAATACGAGACATCTAAGTCGTACAAGTAAAGAGATCTATTCATTGATAAGAAAAAGAAAAAATGTGAACGGTGATTGGATTGATGATAAAATGGAATCCTGGGTCGCGAACAGTGATTCGATTGATGATGAAGAAAGAGAATTCTTGGTTCAGTTCTCCACCTTAATGACAGAAAAAAGGATTGATCAAATTCTATTGAGTCTGACTCATAGTGATCCTTTATCAAAGAATGACTCTGGTTATCAAATGATTGAACAACCGGGATCAATTTACTTACGATACTTAGTTGACATTCAGAAAAAGTATCTAATGAATTATGAGTTCAATAGATTCTGTTTAGCAGAAAGACGGATATTCCTTGCTCATTATCAGACAATCACTTATTCACAAACCTCGTGTGGGGCTAATAGTTTTCATTTCCCATCTCATGGAAAACCCTTTTCGCTCCGCTTAGCCCTATCCCCTTCTAGGGGTATTTTAGTGATAGGTTCTATAGGAACTGGACGATCCTGTTTGGTCAAAAACCTAGCGGCAAACTCCTATGTTCCTTTCATTACGGTATTTCCGAACAAGTTCCTGGATGACAAGTCTAAAGAGTATCTTATTGATGATATCGATATTGATGATAGTGACGATATCCATATTGATGATAGTGACGATATTGATGATGACCTTGATACGGAGCTGCTAACTATGACGAATGTGCTAACTATGTATATGACGCCGAAAATAGACCGATTTGATATCACCCTTCAATTCGAATTAGCAAAAGCAATGTCTCCTTGCATAATATGGATTCCAAACATTCATGATCTGTATGTGAATGAGTCGAATTACTTATCCCTCGGTCTATTAGAGAACTATCTCTCCAGGGATTGTGAAAGATGTTCCACTAGAAATATTCTTGTTATTGCTTCGACTCATATTCCCCAAAAAGTGGATCCCGCTCTAATAGCTCCGAATAAATTAAATACATGCATTAAGATACGAAGGCTTCTTATTCCACAACAACGAAAGCACTTTTTCATTCTTTCATATACTAGGGGATTTCACTTGGAAAAGAAAATGTTCCATACTAACGGATTCGGGTCCATAACCATGGGTTCCAATGCACGAGATCTTGTAGCACTTATCAATGAGGCCCTATCAATTAGTATTACACAGAAGAAATCAATTATAGAAACTAATACAATTAGATCCGCTCTTCATAGACAAACTTGGGATTTGCGATCCCAGGTAAGATCGGTTCAGGATCATGGGGTCTTTTTCTATCAGATAGGAAGGGCTGTTGCACAAAATGTACTTCTAAGTAATTGCCCCATAGATCCTATATCTATCTATATGAAGAAGAAATCGTGTAAGGAAGGAGATTCCTATTTGTACAAATGGTACTTCAAACTTGGAACGAGCATGAAGAAATTAACGATACTTCTTTATCTTTTGAGTTGTTCTGCCGGATTGGTCGCTCAAGATCTTTGGTCTTCACCCGGACCCGGATCCGGTGAAAAAAATAGGATCACTTCTTATGGATTCGTTGAGAATGCTTCTGATCTAGTTCGTGGCCTATTAGAAGTAGAAGGCGCTCTGGCGGGATCCTCACGGACAGAAAAGGATTGCAGTCAGTTTGATAATAATCGAGTGACATTACTTCTTCGGTCCGAACCAAGGAATCCGTTAGATATGATGCAAAATGGATCTTTTTCTATCGTTGATCAGAGATTTTTCTATGAAAAATACGAATCGGAGTTTGAAGAAGGGGAAGGGGCCCTCGACCCGCAACAGATAGAGGAGGATTTATTCAATCACATAGTTTGGGCTCCTAGAATATGGCGCCCTTGTGGCAATCTATTTGATTGTATCGAAAGGCCCACTGAATTGGGATTTCCCTATTGGGCCGGGTCATTTCGGGGCAAGCGGAGCATTTATCATAAAAAGGATGAGCTTCAAGAGAATGATTCGGAGTTCTTGCAGAGTGGAACCATGCAGTACCAGACACGAGATAGATCGTCCAAAGAACAAGGCTTTTTTCGAATAAGCCAATTCATTTGGGACCCTGCAGATCCATTCTTTTTCCTATTCAAAGATCAGCCCTTTGTCTCTGTGTTTTCGCGTCGAGAATTCTTTGCAGATGAAGAGATGTCAAAGGGGCTTATTACTTCCCAAACAAATCCTTCTACATCTATATCTAGACACTGGTTCATCAAGAATACGCAAGAAAAGCACTTCGAATTGTTGATTCATCGCCAGAGATGGCTTAGAACCAATAGTTCATTATCTAATGGATCTTTCCGTTCTAATACTCCATCCGAGAGTTATCAGTATTTATCAAATCTCTTCCTATCTAACAGAACGCTATTGGATCAAATGGCAAAGACATTGTGGAGAAAGAGATGGCTTTTCCCGGATGAAATGAAATATTTGATTCATGTAACAGGGGAAAGATTTCCCATTCCTTAGCCGTAAAGATATGTGGCCATGAAAAGGAGATTAAGTGGAACAGAATTGGCCGGGTGGTAGAGTCGTGGAAACACTTGTTTATTCCATATTTTGGACCTTAGCTCCATGGAGCAATATGCTACTGCTGAAGCATGGAAGAATTGAAATCTTAGATCAAAACACTATGTATGGATGATATGAACTGCCTAAACAAGAATTCTTGAACGGTGAACAACCAGAGCCTATTACTCACTACATCAAACAATTTCCATTAATGAAACCATGGAAATCCGTCGGAAAAGAAAAAATACGCATGTCCGATGAAACGGTTGTTGCTATCTGCTCCAATAACGAATCATTGGTTTAACTGAATAACTAAAGAAAATAGATAGACCTTTCTCTTCGTCTCAGG